TTACACAGGTTGTCAATTCAATTCAGCATTGGATAATAAGGGGTAAAATGGCCGTTTTTCGAATAAACGGTTCAAATCATTTTATCGATATGAGTATCTTATATCGATACAATATTCATTTTGAAAACATCTCGATAATGAACATAGTGATAGAAAGAGTACCATGCAGTGTCTTGACTTCAAACGGTTTGCTTTAACCATGTTAATAGTCCCCCATTATTGGTTGAGAGAGAATCAAAGTAGATTTAGATTTACCAATCAATCACGAAATGCTATGGTTCTTACAGAAAATTTCTTAATTTATTCAGAAGTAATTCGCGAGATCATGCACCCCTCTCTCCTAGTTCTAAGGGAAGGGTACAGTTGGTTGGTCCAGCCTATTTTTGAAATAAACAACTCGCACACACTCCCTTTCCAAAAAAGATCAATACACCCAGCACTACGCTTAGATTTATTGGATTTGTTGCAAAAATATCGGTATTCAACCCGAAACTCCCAGCAGATGGCCAGTGGCCCAAAGAAAGGAAAGAATCGGTTACGTTTTTCATATGCTCTCCTCTTATAGATAGATTAAAAAACCAAACAGAGTTCTTTTTGTATCACTTCATCTCGTTTTTTTTACTCTCTTCTTTATTTATTTTTCTGAAATCGAGTCAAAAAATAGTTGAGTTAGTTATAAATTATGAACTGCCCCCTTTCATTTTATTGGATGGTGGGGATATTAAGACTCACTAAAAAGAGTTCCCTTAGACTACGAACCGAAAGGATGAAAGGGGGTCAGTATGCTAATTCTTCATAGGTCCTTCCCGTGGGTTATTTTCTCAACGAAAAAGTAATCGTAGGGGGAAATCTTGATAGAATTTGAAAAAGTAAACGACAAGTTTTTATCCTATTTCTAAGATAAGATTAAACAAAATGAAATTCTAAGATAAGATTAAACAAAAGGATTCGCAAATAAAAGTGCTAATGCCACAACCAATCCATAAATTGTTAAAGCTTCCATAAAAGCTAGACTAAGCAATAGAGTGCCTCGTATTTTTCCCTCGGCCTCAGGCTGTCTCGCGATACCCTCTACAGCTTGACCCGCAGCAGTCCCTTGACCAACTCCAGGTCCAATAGAAGCAAGTCCTACAGCCAACCCAGCAGCAATAACGGAAGCGGCAGCAATAATTGGATTCATGATAAGTTCCTCGTAACAAAAAAGGAAATCGTTAATGATATAATAAATCAATGGATTATGACTTCATTATTCCATCGCTAGGATTTATCCATCGAATTGAGAAGTAATTAAAGAACAAGTCATAATAATAATATTATTGAATCGTCAGAACTACTTCAATATCTTTAGTTTCTATCATCGCCAGACTTCTTGTGACTCCTATACAACTTTTGTTCTTCCATTTCGGAGTTCGAACTGTTATTTTAGTTGGAATTTTTCTGGATTTTATCCGTTTATTCATTCAATTCACAGTCACAACGAGACAGAAGGAATATTGGAATCCCAATCGAAATTACAAATTACATGTAGTAGGGCAAATGAAACAAATGAAATATCAATTTAATATCTACTAGTCAATATCTAATATCACATATACATGTGTTTCTTCTATAACGTAAACCAACTATTCATCTTAGATTTAACCGTATTCGACAATCAAGTGTCAAAACTTCTACAAAGGTTGGCTTATGTTACAGTCATTCAATTATATATACCTAGTTCGACCATCCCCTCTCCTACCCAGCTTATTTTTATTTTTTATGAATCCCTTTATTAAATAAATTCTTTTCGTTCTTACCCCACTGGATCCAATCTAAATCGATTCATTTTTTAGACCGAATGATTCCCAGATGGATCAATCATTACATATGCAAAGAAACTTCATTAGTTGATTAGTTCATGTAATTTTTTTTTTAGATTTTCGTCAATCCTTCAATAAAATAAACTGAACGGGGAAATGATTCCCCGTTCAGTTTATTTTATTGAATTTGAATCACGCGTCGTAAACATATAGGATAAGACCTCTTGGGAAGAATTATTATTCAATATTCAAAATGAAAACAATTTGAATTTTGAATAAGGAGTTCATAATAATAACGAAATGGGCTAACCAATAGAACGATAAAGCAAATATTCATTGATGAGAAGTATGATAGTAAGTGAAAAAATCAATTTTAGGAAAAAGGTACTTTACTTTCCTTTTCAATATCAACATACTTTTTTTGCTATTACTCTAGGTCGTATATAGAATAGTTGGCTATTTCCCAAATTGCCTAAGGCCGCTAATTATCTTGAGACACACATCACATCTAAGCTAAAAACGAAAAAGACTATTTCAATGATGGCCCTCCATGGATTCACCTATATAAGCCGCGGCTAAAGTTGCAAAAATAAGAGCTTGAATACCGCTTGTAAATAATCCAAGGAGCATTACGGGTATAGGAACCACTGAAGGTACTAAAGAAACAAGAACAACAACTACTAATTCATCAGCTAAGATAT